TCACATCATTCATTATTTATTATTTCTCTTTCTATTTACTTACGGCGACGAAGAATAAAAATATCACTATATTTATTCCTTTTCCTACTCCTTCTTCCAAGCGCGGGATAACCCCAAGGAGTTGTGGGTTTTTTTCTACCAATCGGGGCCCTCCCTTCACCACCTCCATGGGGATGGTCTACAGGGTTCATAACTACTCCTCTTACTACAGGACGCTTACCTAGCCAACATTTAGATCCGGCTCTACCCAAACTTTTCTGGTTCGCCCCGACATTACCCACTTGTCCGACTGTTGCTGAGCAGTTTTTGGATATCAAACGAACCTCTCCAGATGGTAATCTTAATGTGGCCGATTTACCCTCTTTTGCAATCAGTTTCGCTACAGCACCTGCTGCTCTAGCTAATTGTCCACCCTTTCCAAGTGTTATTTCTATGTTATGTATGGCCGTGCCTAAGGGCATATCGGTTGAAGTAGATTCTTCTTTTTGATCAATAAAAACCCCTTCCCAAACTGTACAAGCTTCTTCCAAAGCATACGGCTTTCTGGATGTAGATGATGATATCTAGACAGATGGATCTTATATGAATCGTATGATGAAGTACCACATGAGTGGATATATAGGAATCCAAATCTGCCGAATCACTCATGCTACGATCTTCTACATCCTAGGTCTCCCCATTCCGTCATCTGGCTTATGTTCTTCATGTAGCACTCAGACCGAATGACTCTATGAAATTACGTCGATACTTCCATTCCACATATTACGGGTAACGTAGGAGACATCTCTATTTTTCCCCCGGGGGATCTTTAGAATTACCACTGCTTAGCTTTCAATTCGCCTCTGACCATCAAATGAAATGTGAATAACCCATCCTCCTCTCTTTGAAACAAGGGGCGCTTCCGGTTCTATCCGTGCTTCAAACAATTTTGTCTTCTCCATATTACCATATCTCTAGAGTCAATAATTTTATATGAGGAACCACTGAACTCAATCACCTGCTGCCGTTACTCTTCAGTTTTCTGTTGAGGTCTATCCCGTAGAGGTACTCAAATTGGATCAGTGATCGATTTCTAGGTTTTGTCGTAAACCTAATTGGTTACTTCCAATTACGTAAATCAATAGTTCAAACCGCACTCAAAGGTAGGGCATTTCCCATTGATATAGGAACTTCTGTACCAGAAACAATGGTATCTCCAATTATAGCCCCTCTGGGATGTAAAATATATCTCTTCTCACCATCCCCATAGTGTATGAGACAAATGTATGCATTTCGATTAGGGTCGTATTCTATGGTTACGATTCTACCAGATATGTCTTTTTCATTCCGTCGAAAATCGATTTTACGGTATAGACGCTTATGACCTCCCCCTCTATGCCTTGCGGTAATTATTCCTCTGGCATTACGACCTTTACCACAACGATGCTGTCCATAGATCAATTTTGTTCGTGGATTGGATTTCGCTTGACTGTCTACGGCTCCTTTGCGTGTGCTAGGGGTAGAAGTTTTGTATAAATGTATGGCCATGTTATTAAGTATTGATTTTTTTTTATTTAAGTTCTTTTCTCTATAAGAGGTGGAATAGAATAACCCGGTTGAAGCGTAATGATCATACGTCTGTAATGCATTGTATGTCGCATAATAGGTCCCATTCTTCTACCCTTTCCCGGGAGTCGATGGCTATTCATAGCTACTACCTTGACACCAAAGAAGAGTTCGATCCAATGCTTTATTTCTGTCCTAGTTGATCCTGATTCGACATTAGAAGTATATTGATTGTTCCCCAATAACCGAATACTTTTTTCTGTAAATACTGCATATTTGATTCCATCCATAAATCCATTTTCTTCCCTATGAGTTCCAGTATCTATAAGAATTAGAATTCTTACCGTTTCTACCGTTTCTATCTTATTCTTATAGTATGAATATACCAATTAGTTATCTATGGATGATGAGATTCCGTTGATACGGAGCCAATTCTATTATTGAACGTTCCAATTCGCGTGCATCCAGCAGGAATTGAACCTACGAATTTGCCAATTATGAGTTGGGCGCTTTAACCATTCAGCCATGGATGCTTCGCGGAGACTCGTCATCAACGGGGGCTGTCTTTGTGTAAGTGGATTTCAATTGAAATATAATCTTTCGTTTAGGAGAAATCAATGAAACGGCATCAATTCAAATCCTGTATTTTTGAATTGAGAGAGATATTGAGAGAGATCAAGAATTCTCGCTATTTCTTAGATTCATGGACCAAATTCGATTCAGTGGTGTCTTTCACTCACATTTTTTTCCACCAAGAACGTTTTGTGAAACTCCTTGGCCCCCAAACTTGGAGTGTCCTGCTTTCACGTGATTCACAGGGTTCAACAAGCAATCGATATTTCACGATCAAAGGTGTAGTACTGCTTGTAGTAGCGGTCCTTATAT